GTTCCTGTAGCTTAATTAAAGCATAACACTGAAGATGTTAAGATAGGCCCTAGAAAGCCTCAGAAGCACAAAGGCTTGGTCCTGACTTTTCTATCAGCTTTAACCAAATTTACACATGCAAGTCTCCGCACCCCCGTGAGAATGCCCTAAATACCCTGCCCGGAATTAAGGAGCTGGCATCAGGCACGCTTTAGCAGCCCAAGACGCCTTGCTTAGCCACACCCCCAAGGGAGCTCAGCAGTGATAAAAATTAAGCTATAAGTGAAAACTTGACTTAGTTAAAGTTTAAAGGGCCGGTAAAACTCGTGCCAGCCACCGCGGTTATACGAGAGGCCCAAGTTGATAGCCCAACGGCGTAAAGCGTGGTTAGGAAAAACTAAACAACTAGGGCTAAACATCCCCAGAGCTGTTATACGCAAACGAGGATATGAAAATCCCCCACAAAAGTGGCCCCAACTAACCCGACCCCACGAAAGCTGCAAAACAAACTGGGATTAGATACCCCACTATGTGCAGCCGTAAACCTTGATGGAAGCAATACCCTTCCCATCCGCCTGGGAACTACGAGCACCAGCTTAAAACCCAAAGGACTTGGCGGTGCTTTAGACCCCCCTAGAGGAGCCTGTTCTAGAACTGATAACCCCCGTTAAACCTCACCGCCCCTTGTTAACACCGCCTATATACCGCCGTCGTCAGCTTACCCTGTGAAGGTAAAACAGTAAGCAAAATTAGTAAAACTCAAAACGTCAGGTCGAGGTGTAGCGCATGAGGCGGGAAGAAATGGGCTACATTCTCTCTTGAGAGTATACGAATGATGTATTGAAACATACACCTAAAGGAGGATTTAGCAGTAAGTGGCAAATAGAGCGTCCCACTGAAACTGGCCCTGAAGCGCGCACACACCGCCCGTCACTCTCCCCAAATTGCCCCTAAACATTTCATAAAACTTTTATTAAATAAAGGGGAGGCAAGTCGTAACATGGTAAGCGTACCGGAAGGTGCGCTTGGACAAACCAGAGTGTAGCTAAAATAGTAAAGCATCTCCCTTACACCGAGAAGCCGCCCGTGCAAATCGAGCCACCCTGACGCCCAATTGCTAGCTCAAAAGACATTTTTAAAAGTTTAATACTACTAATAATAGATAACCTAAAACCCCCACAACAAACCATTTTTCCCCCCAAGTAAAGGCGATAGAAAAGGGACCAGGAGCTATAGACAAAGTACCGCAAGGGAACGCTGAAAAAGAAGTGAAACAAATCAAATAAGCCTAATATAGCAGAGACCCCAACTCGTACCTTTTGCATCATGATTTAGCAAGTAAAACCCAAGCAAAGAGACCTATAGTTTGGAACCCCGAAACTAAGCGAGCTACTCCAAGACAGCCCAATTGGGGCCAACCCGTCCCTGTGGCAAAAGGGTGGGAAGAGCTTTGAGTAGAGGTGATAAACCTACCGAGCATAGTTATAGCTGGTTGCCTGAGAAATGAATAGAAGTTCAGCCCCCCGGCTTACTGCCCCACCTTAGTACTACTAAAATTGGGTACAGGAAACCAGAGGAGTTAGTTAAAGGAGGTACAGCTCCTTTTTAATAGAAACACCTTTTACAGATGGCCAAAGATCAAAATAGATTAAGGAACCTTATTTTAGTGGGCCTAAAAGCAGCCACCTAAATAGAAAGCGTTAAAGCTAAAATAAATCTAACTACTCCTTTTATAATGTTAATGAATCTCCCACCTCTGATATTTATCAGACCATCTCATGCCCCCATGAGAGTGATAATGCTAAAATGAGTAATAAGAAGTTATAACTTCTCCCAAACACATGTGTACGCCGGAACGGATAAGCCACCGACCACTAACCGACCCCAAAAAAAGAGGGAAGTGAAAATTAATAGACCAAACTAGAAAACCTTTCACCTATAATCGTTAACCCAACACAGGAGTGTATTTAAGGAAAGACAAAAAGAAAAAGAAGGAACTCGGCAAACCAAAGCCTCGCCTGTTTACCAAAAACATCGCCTCTTGAATAATAAATATAAGAGGTCCCGCCTGCCCTGTGACTTTAAGTTTAACGGCCGCGGTATTTTGACCGTGCGAAGGTAGCGCAATCACTTGTCTTTTAAATGAAGACCCGTATGAATGGCACCACGAGGGCTTAGCTGTCTCCTTTTTCAAGTCAATGAAATTGATCTCCCCGTGCAGAAGCGGGGATAATAACATAAGACGAGAAGACCCTATGGAGCTTCAGACCTAGTGCAGACCACGAAAAATACTTTAAGACAAAAAAGAAAAGCCCAATGGCCCCTGCACAACTGTCTTTGGTTGGGGCGACCGCGGGGAAAAACAAAACCCCCACGAGGACTGAGAGTTTTACTCCTAAAACCAAGAGCCACAGCTCTAAGTATCAGAAATTCTGACCTAAATGATCCGGGCAACCGATCAACGAACCGAGTTACCCTAGGGATAACAGCGCAATCCCCTTCCAGAGCCCATATCGACAAGGGGGTTTACGACCTCGATGTTGGATCAGGACATCCTAATGGTGCAGCCGCTATTAAGGGTTCGTTTGTTCAACGATTAAAGTCCTACGTGATCTGAGTTCAGACCGGAGTAATCCAGGTCAGTTTCTATCTATGAAATATTCTTTTCCAGTACGAAAGGACCGAGAAGAAAAGGCCCATGCTCCAAGTATGCCTTACCCCCAACTACTGAAACCAAATAAAGAAGGTAAAGGGGGCTACTACTCTACTTAAGAAAATAGTATGTTAAGGTGGCAGAACCCGGCAATTGCAGAAGACCTAAGCCCTTCACATAGAGGTTCAAATCCTCTCCTCAACTATGTTAACAACCATCATCACCTATATTCTCAACCCGTTAGCCTATATAGTACCCATCCTGTTAGCAGTTGCTTTCCTAACCCTTATTGAGCGAAAAGTCCTAGGGTATATGCAACTACGAAAGGGGCCCAACATTGTAGGACCTTACGGACTTCTTCAACCCATCGCAGACGGAGTTAAGCTATTTATTAAAGAACCCATCCGGCCTTCCACCTCCTCCCCCGCCCTATTCATCTTTTCCCCTATATTAGCCCTCACTTTAGCCCTAGTATTATGGGCCCCCCTCCCACTCCCATTTCCCGTCATTGATCTAAATCTAGGTATCTTATTTATACTTGCTCTCTCTAGCCTAGCAGTCTACTCAATCTTAGGGTCAGGCTGAGCCTCAAATTCAAAATATGCCCTAGTGGGGGCCCTACGAGCAGTCGCCCAAACCATTTCTTATGAAGTTAGCTTGGGCCTTATTCTCCTAAGCGTTATCCTCCTGTCCGGGGGATTTACCTTACAAACTTTTAACGTAACCCAAGAAGCCACTTGACTAACCCTCCCTGCATGACCTTTAACCGCAATATGATATATTTCAACACTTGCAGAAACCAACCGAGCCCCATTTGATTTAACCGAAGGAGAATCAGAACTTGTATCAGGGTTTAATGTAGAATACGCTGGGGGGCCCTTTGCCCTTTTATTTTTAGCAGAATATGCAAATATTCTCTTAATAAATACCCTATCTGCAATCTTATTTTTTGGAGCCTCTACTATTCCTAGTTTCCCCGAACTCACCTCAACTAATATTATAACTAAAGCCGCCATCCTTTCAATAGTATTCTTATGAGTTCGGGCATCATACCCACGATTCCGATATGACCAACTAATACATCTAGTATGAAAAAACTTCTTACCCATTACCCTAGCAATAGTAATTTGACACCTAGCCCTGCCCCTCTCACTCGCGAGCATCCCTCCTCAAATTTAAAAGGGGTTGTGCCTGAATATAGGGCCACTTTGATAGAGTGAAATACGAGGGAGAAAACCCCTCCAACCCCTTAGAAAGGGGGGACTCGAACCCACCCTTTGGAGATCAAAACTCCAAGTGCTTCCACTACACCACTTCCTAGTAAAGTCAGCTAAATAAAGCTTTTGGGCCCATACCCCAAACATGTTGGTTAAACTCCTTCCTTTACTAATGAACCCGCTTGTCCTCTCCCTCCTCATCTTAGGCCTCGGACTAGGAACCACTGTTACCTTTGCTAGTTCCCACTGACTATTAGCCTGAATAGGACTAGAAATTAATACACTAGCTATTATTCCATTAATAGCCCAACACCACCACCCCCGAGCAGTTGAAGCCACAACCAAATATTTCCTCACCCAAGCAACCGCAGCAGCCCTGATCCTATTCGCTAGCCTGACCAATGCCTGAATTACAGGCCAATGAGAAATTCAACAAATAACCCAAACTGTTCCGACTACAATACTCACACTAGCACTAATATTAAAGCTAGGACTCGCACCCGCACACTTCTGATTACCAGAAGTCCTCCAAGGATTGGACCTAACCACGGGTTTAATTATTTCTACCTGACAAAAATTAGCCCCTCTGTCACTTCTCCTCCAAATCCCCTCCCTTAACCCTAACTTATTAATTACTATTGGACTAATTTCCACTATAGTGGGGGGATGAGGCGGCCTAAACCAAACCCAACTACGTAAAATCATGGCCTACTCTTCCATCGCCCACCTCGGCTGAATAGTCTTAATCATTACCTTCAACCCTAAATTAACACTCATAGCCCTTATTATATATATTATTATAACAATGGCTATATTTTTAGTGTTTAAAACAAACCACACCTTAAATATAAACACTTTATCAACATCCTGAGCAAAAACCCCCATTTTAACCGCCCTTACCCCTCTCATCCTACTTTCCCTAGGAGGACTACCGCCCCTTTCAGGATTTATGCCCAAGTGACTTATTCTCCAAGAACTGACCAAACAAGAACTTCCCCTCACCGCCACCATTGCTGCACTAAGTGCCCTCCTTAGCCTATACTTCTACCTTCGCCTCTCCTACGCAATAACACTCACAACTTCCCCTAACACAACATTAAATACTGCCCCCTGGCGATTAAAATCTGCCCAATCAACAGTCCCCCTATCAATTTCAATTGCCCTCGCCATACTTCTCCTACCAATAACCCCCACCCTCCTGGCCCTATAAGGACTTAGGATAACACAAGACCAAAGGCCTTCAAAGCCCTAAGTGGGGGTGAAAATCCCCCAGTCCTTGTAAGACTTGCGGGACTTTATCCCTCATCTTCTGCATGCAAAACAGACACTTTAATTAAGCTAAAGCCTTTCTAGGTGGGAGGGCCTCGATCCCACATAAGCTTAGTTAACAGCTAAGTACTCTAACCAGCGAGCATCCACCTACTCTTTCCCCCGCCTGCGGGGAAAGGGGGAAAGTTCCGGTAGGGTTTCGCCTACTACTTTAGATTTGCAATCTAACATGATAACACCTCGGAACTTGATGGGGAGAGGAATTAAACCTCTGTTTATGGGGCTACAATCCACCGCTTAACACTCAGCCACCCTACCTGTGGCAATCACCCGCTGATTTTTCTCAACTAACCACAAAGACATTGGTACCCTCTATTTAGTATTTGGTGCCTGAGCCGGCATGGTCGGAACGGCCCTAAGCCTCCTTATTCGAGCTGAACTCAGCCAACCGGGGGCACTCCTTGGGGATGACCAAATTTATAATGTAATCGTTACAGCCCATGCTTTTGTAATAATTTTCTTTATAGTAATACCAATTATGATTGGGGGCTTTGGAAATTGACTTGTCCCGCTAATAATTGGAGCCCCAGATATAGCCTTCCCCCGAATAAACAATATGAGCTTTTGACTTCTCCCCCCTTCCTTCCTTCTCCTCCTCGCCTCATCAGGGGTTGAAGCCGGAGCTGGGACAGGATGAACAGTCTACCCGCCCCTAGCAGGCAATTTAGCCCACGCAGGAGCTTCCGTAGATCTAACCATTTTTTCCCTCCACTTAGCAGGTATTTCCTCAATTCTGGGGGCTATTAATTTCATTACAACAATTATTAACATAAAACCTCCCGCTATCTCACAGTATCAAACCCCTTTATTTGTATGGGCCGTGTTAATTACAGCAGTCCTTCTTCTCCTTTCACTCCCAGTTCTAGCAGCTGGAATTACAATACTTCTTACAGACCGTAATCTAAATACCTCTTTCTTTGACCCGGCCGGAGGAGGGGACCCAATTTTATACCAACATTTATTCTGATTTTTTGGGCACCCTGAAGTATACATTTTAATTCTCCCCGGGTTTGGGATGATCTCACATATTGTTGCTTACTACTCAGGGAAAAAAGAACCCTTTGGCTACATAGGAATAGTCTGAGCCATGATAGCAATCGGCCTTCTTGGCTTTATCGTCTGAGCCCATCACATGTTTACAGTAGGAATAGATGTAGACACACGAGCATACTTTACATCTGCCACAATAATTATCGCCATCCCAACAGGAGTAAAAGTATTTAGCTGACTAGCCACACTACATGGGGGCTCTATTAAATGAGAAACCCCCCTCCTATGAGCACTAGGCTTTATTTTCCTCTTTACTGTAGGGGGCTTAACAGGAATTGTTTTAGCCAACTCATCTTTAGACATTGTTCTTCACGACACCTATTATGTAGTTGCCCACTTCCACTATGTATTATCAATAGGGGCTGTATTTGCAATTGTTGCTGCATTTGTTCACTGATTCCCCCTATTTTCAGGCTACACACTCCACAGTACATGAACAAAAATTCATTTTGGCGTTATATTTTTAGGGGTAAACCTAACATTTTTTCCCCAACACTTCTTAGGTTTAGCCGGAATGCCACGACGTTACTCAGACTACCCCGATGCCTACACACTATGAAATACAGTCTCCTCTATTGGGTCTCTTGTATCATTAGTGGCAGTAATTATATTTCTTTTTATTATCTGAGAAGCCTTTGCTGCAAAACGGGAAGTCCTATCAGTGGAAATAACCTCAACAAACGTTGAGTGACTTCACGGCTGCCCTCCCCCTTATCACACATTTGAAGAGCCGGCATTCGTACAAATTAGTTTAGCAAACGAGAAAGGGAGGAATTGAACCCCCATTTGATGGTTTCAAGCCAACCACATAACCACTCTGTCACTTTCTTTATAAGATGCTAGTAAAATGCCATTACATTGCTTTGTCAAGGCAAAAATGTGGGTTTGAGTCCCACGTATCTTAAGCATTGCTAGAATGGCTCATCCCTCTCAACTAGGATTCCAAGACGCGGCCTCCCCCGTTATAGAAGAACTTCTCCACTTTCATGACCATGCACTAATAATTGTATTCTTAATTAGTACATTAGTTCTTTACATTATTGTTGCAATGGTTTCAACCAAACTAACAAATAAACATATTTTAGACTCCCAAGAAATTGAAATTATCTGGACTGTGCTCCCCGCAGTAATCCTTATTTTAATTGCCCTCCCCTCCCTTCGAATTCTTTATCTTATGGACGAAATTAATGACCCCCACCTCACTATTAAAGCCATAGGACACCAATGATACTGAAGCTATGAGTATACGGACTATGAAGACCTAGGCTTTGACTCCTATATAATCCCAACCCAAGACCTGGTGCCAGGCCAATTCCGACTACTAGAAGCAGACCATCGAATAGTAGTTCCAGTAGAATCCCCAATTCGTATTCTTGTCTCAGCAGAAGATGTTCTTCACTCCTGAGCAGTCCCAGCCCTAGGGGTAAAAATAGATGCTGTCCCTGGCCGACTAAACCAAACAGCCTTTATTGCCTCCCGCCCCGGGGTATTTTATGGTCAATGTTCAGAAATCTGCGGGGCTAATCACAGTTTTATACCTATTGTAGTTGAAGCAGTTCCCCTTGAACACTTTGAAAATTGATCCTCCCTAATACTTGAAGATGCCTCACTAAGAAGCTAAACCGGGATTAGCATTAGCCTTTTAAGCTAAAGATTGGTGGCCCCCAACCACCCCTAGTGACATGCCTCAGCTCAACCCAGCCCCTTGATTAATAATCTTCGTATTCTCATGACTAGTGTTCTTAGCCGTGATTCCCCCCAAAATCCTGGCACACAACTTTACTAATGAACCAACCACTCAAACCACCGAAACAATAAAACCTAACCCCTGAAACTGACCATGACATTAAGCTTCTTCGACCAATTTTTAAGCCCTACATACTTAGGTATTCCATTAATTCTAGTGGCCCTCACCCTCCCATGACTTCTATTCCCCACCCCCTCTCCCCGATGATTAAACAACCGCCTCCTAACTATCCAAGGCTGATTTATTAATCGGTTTACTCAACAGCTCCTCCTTCCTATTAATGTAGGAGGCCATAAATGAGCCCTTATTTTTGCCTCATTAATAATTTTCTTAATTACTATTAATATATTAGGCCTACTTCCGTATACCTTCACCCCCACTACCCAACTCTCCCTAAATATGGGCTTTGCCGTCCCCCTATGACTGGCCACAGTAATTATTGGTATACATAATCAACCAACACATGCTTTAGGTCACCTCCTCCCAGAAGGAACCCCCACCGCACTCATCCCCATTCTAATTATTATTGAGACAATTAGCCTATTTATCCGCCCCCTCGCCTTGGGAGTGCGACTAACTGCTAACCTCACAGCCGGCCACTTATTGATTCAATTAATTGCTACAGCTGCTTTCGTCCTCCTCCCATTAATACCAACAGTGGCTCTTCTCACTTCATTACTACTCTTTCTCCTTACCCTTTTAGAAGTGGCAGTTGCCATAATCCAGGCATATGTCTTTGTCTTACTATTAAGTCTTTATTTACAAGAAAATGTATAATGGCCCACCAAGCTCACGCATATCATATAGTTGACCCAAGCCCCTGACCTCTTACAGGCGCAGTAGCCGCCCTGCTTATAACATCTGGACTAGCAATTTGATTCCACTTCCACTCTACAACCCTCATAACCCTTGGCTTAATCCTTCTTCTTCTAACCATGTACCAATGGTGACGAGATATTGTACGAGAAGGAACATTCCAAGGCCACCACACGCCCCCAGTACAAAAAGGCCTTCGATATGGAATAATCCTTTTCATCACATCAGAAGTTTTCTTCTTCCTTGGGTTCTTTTGAGCATTTTACCACTCAAGCCTCGCACCCACCCCTGAATTAGGAGGGTGCTGACCCCCCACAGGCATTACAACACTTGACCCATTTGAAGTCCCCCTTCTTAATACTGCCGTCCTTCTAGCCTCCGGGGTTACCGTAACATGAGCCCACCATAGCATCATAGAAGGCGACCGAAAACAGACCATTCAATCCCTTACATTAACAATTCTTCTAGGATTTTACTTTACTTTTCTACAAGCTATAGAATATTACGAAGCTCCCTTTACCATTGCCGATGGAGTTTATGGCGCAACTTTCTTTGTTGCAACAGGCTTCCACGGACTCCATGTGATTATTGGGTCCACATTTCTAGCTGTCTGCCTCCTCCGACAAGTCCAATTTCACTTCACCTCTGACCACCACTTTGGGTTTGAGGCAGCGGCTTGATACTGACACTTTGTTGATGTCGTATGACTCTTCCTTTATATTTCTATTTACTGATGAGGCTCATAATTTTTCTAGTATAACAGAAAGTATAGGTGGCTTCCAACCACCCGGTCTTGGTTAAAGCCCAAGGAAAAATAATGAACCTAGTCTCAACAATCATACTTATCTCCGCCCTTATCTCCTTAGTTTTAGCAACCATCTCATTTTGGCTGCCTCAACTAAGCCCGGACTCTGAAAAGCTCTCCCCCTATGAGTGTGGCTTCGACCCATTAGGAAGCGCACGACTCCCCTTTTCCCTCCGCTTCTTTTTAGTTGCTATTCTTTTCCTCCTCTTTGACTTAGAAATTGCCCTCCTATTACCCCTCCCCTGAGGAGATCAACTGAACAACCCAACCCTGACCTTCATTTGAGCTACAGCTGTATTAACATTACTCACCCTCGGCCTTATTTATGAGTGACTTCAAGGAGGCCTAGAATGAGCAGAATAGATAATTAGTATAAGTAAAACATTTGATTTCGGCTCAAAAGTTTGTGGTTAAATTCCACAATTGTCTAATGACCCCCATCCACTTTTCTGTCTCATCAGCCTTCATCTTAGGGTTTATGGGCCTCGCCTTCCACCGAACCCACCTATTATCTGCACTTTTATGCCTAGAAGGTATAATACTATCACTTTTTATTGCCCTCTCCCTCTGAGCCCTTCAACTAGATGCTACCGGTTATGCCACCTCCCCCATACTTATATTAGCATTCTCAGCCTGTGAAGCTAGCGCCGGACTAGCCCTCCTCGTAGCCACTGCCCGAACACACGGCACAGACCGCCTACAAAGCTTAAATCTTCTCCAATGTTAAAAATTCTAATCCCAACCCTTATGCTCTTTCCAACAGCTTGGCTAACCCCCAGTAAATGACTTTGGCCAACCACCCTTGCCCACAGTACAATTATTGCCTTAATTAGCCTGCACTGGTTAAAAAACTCTTCAGAAACTGGATGAACCACCCTAAATACCCTAATAGGCACAGACCCCTTATCTACCCCCCTCCTTATTCTCACCTGCTGACTACTACCTTTAATAATTTTAGCCAGCCAACACCACATAGCCCAAGAGCCCCTCAGCCGCCAACGAGTTTATATTACCCTCCTCTCCTCACTCCAATTTTTCCTAATCCTCGCTTTCGGTGCAACAGAAATTTTAATATTTTACGTTATATTTGAAGCCACCCTCATCCCCACCCTCATTATTATTACCCGCTGAGGTAACCAAAAAGAGCGCCTAAACGCGGGCACCTACTTTTTATTTTATACCCTCGCAGGCTCCCTCCCCCTGTTAGTGGCCTTACTTTTTCTCCAAAATTCTACAGGAACACTCTCCATATTAACCACCCAGTATAATGACTTAAGCCTCATAACATCTTGAGGCCACAAACTTTGGTGGGCCGTATGTATAATCGCATTCCTAGTAAAAATACCCCTCCCTGGTGTACACCTCTGACTTCCCAAAGCCCATGTAGAAGCCCCCATCGCAGGCTCTATAATTCTTGCTGCCGTCCTATTAAAATTAGGAGGATACGGAATAATGCGCATTATAGTCACACTAAACCCCCTTTCAAAAGAGATAATCTTCCCATTTATTATTCTAGCCCTGTGGGGCGTAATCATAACTGGCTCAATTTGCTTACGACAAACAGACCTAAAATCTTTAATCGCTTACTCCTCAGTAAGCCATATAGGACTTGTAGCAGGTGGAATCTTAATCCAGACCCCTTGAGGATTTACAGGAGCCCTAATCTTAATAATTGCACACGGCCTTGCATCCTCTGCCCTTTTCTGCTTAGCTAACACAAATTATGAGCGAACTCATAGCCGAACAATACTACTCGCCCGAGGATTACAAATAGTTATGCCCCTAATAACAACCTGATGATTTACGGCTAGCCTGGCCAATCTAGCACTCCCTCCTTTACCCAACTTAATAGGGGAAATTATAATTATCTCCTCTTTATTTAACTGGTCATGATTTACCATTGCTCTTACTGGGACAGGGACACTAATTACTGCAGGCTATTCCCTTTACCTATTTTTAATAACCCAGCGCGGCCCCCTCCCACCACACATCATTGCTTTAGCCCCCTCCCACACCCGAGAACACCTCCTCATGACCTTACACCTCCTCCCCTTGATTATGCTTATCACTAAACCTGCCTTAATCTCAGGATGATGCGCCTAGTAGATATAATTTAACAAAAATGTTAGATTGTGATTCTAAAAATAGAGGTTAAACCCCTCTTATCCACCGAGAGTGGCCCGACGGCAATGAAGACTGCTAATCTTCACCCCCTTGGTTAAACCCCAAGGCTCCCTCGAGCTTTTAAAGGATAACAGCTCATCCATTGGTCTTAGGAACCAAAAACTCTTGGTGCAAATCCAAGTAAAAGCTATGCACCCAATTATAATTACAACTAGCTCCTGCCTCTTAGTTGTTATAGTGCTCTTACTTTTCCCAATCTTAACAGCACTTTCCCCAAAATCAACCCCCCACAACTGAGCCTCAACCCACGTAAAAACAGCCGTAAAAACAGCATTTTTTGTAAGTTTGGCCCCACTATTCTTATTTCTAAATGAGGGTGCCGAAACTATTATCACAAACTGAGCTTGAATAAACACAAACACCTTTGACATTAATATGAGCTTTAAATTTGACCACTACTCCATTGTATTTATTCCAATCGCCCTGTATGTAACATGGGCCATTCTAGAATTTGCACTATGATACATGCATGCAGACCCTCAGATCAACCGATTTTTCAAATATCTATTAATTTTCTTAGTAGCAATAATTATTCTAGTCTCAGCAAACAATATATTTCAACTCTTCATTGGCTGAGAGGGGGTTGGAATTATGTCCTTCCTACTAATTGGCTGATGATACGGACGAGCAGACGCCAACACCGCGGCTCTTCAAGCAGTACTATATAATCGAGTTGGGGATATTGGGCTAATCCTAAGCATGGCATGATTAGCCACAACCCTAAACTCCTGAGAAATCCAACAACTATTTACCCTTTCTAAAGACCTAGATATAACTATTCCCCTTTTAGGCCTCATCCTTGCAGCCACGGGCAAGTCAGCCCAATTTGGTCTCCATCCTTGACTTCCCTCAGCCATAGAAGGCCCCACACCAGTATCTGCCCTACTCCATTCCAGCACTATAGTTGTTGCCGGCATTTTCCTCTTAATCCGCCTCAGCCCTCTAATAGAAAATAACCAGACTGCACTATCCACTTGCCTCTGCCTCGGAGCACTAACCACCCTATTTACCGCCACCTGTGCCCTGACACAAAATGATATCAAAAAAATTGTTGCATTCTCTACCTCAAGCCAGCTTGGCCTTATAATAGTGACAATTGGCCTAAATCAGCCCCAACTAGCATTCCTGCACATCTGCACCCACGCCTTCTTCAAAGCGATACTATTTCTATGCTCTGGCTCTATTATTCATGCCCTAAACGATGAACAAGATATCCGAAAAATGGGAGGTATACAAAGCCTAACCCCTTTCACCTCATCCTGCCTAACAATTGGTAGCCTAGCATTAACCGGCACTCCCTTCCTAGCAGGGTTCTTTTCAAAAGATGCAATCATCGAAGCCCTAAACACATCCCATATTAACGCCTGAGCCCTCGCCCTGACCCTCCTAGCAACATCCTTTACGGCTATTTATAGCCTCCGAATCGTATATTTCGTGTCTATAGGTCACCCCCGATTCACCCCACTAGCACCCATTAATGAAAATAATCCCTCCGTCATTAATCCCCTAAAACGACTTGCGCTAGGAAGCATTATTGCGGGCCTCTTAATTACACTAAATTACTCCCCCCTAAAAACCCCTGTCCTAACCATGCCCCTCCCACTTAAACTTGCCGCCCTGGCCGTAACAATCCTAGGACTTTTAACTGCACTTGAACTTGCCCAACTAACTACCTCTCAACTTAAAACCACCCCTAAACTAAATCCCCACAATTTCTCCAATATACTAGGGTTCTTTCCCAGCTTAGTCCACCGCCTCCTCCCAAAAATATCTCTCACACTAGGACAAACTGTAGCCACCCAAATAGTAGATCAAACATGACTAGAAAAAGTCGGACCAAAATCTATAACCCTGGCTCAAATTCCCATAATTACCCTGACAAGTAACATCCAACAAGGTATTATTAAAACCTACTTAACCCTGTTTTTCTTAACCTTCTCCCTCGTTCTACTGATTCTCCTGCCCTAACAGCACGAAGCGCCCCCCGACTAAGGCCCCGAATTAATTCTAAAACAACAAACAACGTTAACAACAATACCCACGCCCCAAGAATAAGTATTACCCCGCCAAAAGAAAACATTAACGCTACCCCTCCAAAATCTCCTGGAACTACTGAAAAAGATTTAAGTTCATAGACTGGCACCCAAGATCCCTCATATCATCCCCCTCCTGCCCATCAAGAAGCGCCCAACACCAATATAATGTAAATAAGTACGTACCCAAAAACAGCTCGCCCCCCTCAAGCCTCCGGGTAAGGCTCCGCAGCCAAAGCTGCAGAGTACGCAAATACTACCAGTATCCCCCCCAAATAAATTAAAAATAAAACTAATGATAAAAAACCCCCTCCACACACAACTAATACACCACACCCCGCCCCCGCTACCAAAACAAGCCCTAAAGCAGCATAATACGGAGATGGGTTAGAAGCAACCCCTACCAGCCCAAGCACAAGCCCCAATAAAAGAACAGACATAAGATAAGTCACAATTCCTGCCCGGACTCTAACCAGGATTAACGACTTGAAAAACCACCGTTATTATTTAACTACAAGAACCTTAATGGCCAGCCTACGAAAAACACACCCCCTACTTAAAATTGCAAACGACGCACTAGTCGATTTGCCAACCCCAATTAACATTTCAGTATGATGAAACTTTGGCTCCTTACTAGGACTATGCTTAATCGCCCAAATCCTAACAGGCCTATTCTTAGCAATACATTATACAGCTGATATCGCTACTGCCTTCTCCTCAGTTGCTCACATCTGCCGAGATGTAAACTACGGCTGACTAATCCGAAATCTCCATGCCAACGGAGCCTCCTTCTTCTTTATCTGCCTGTACCTCCACGTTGGACGAGGCCTCTACTATGGCTCATACCTGTATAAAGAGACCTGAAACATTGGGGTCGTACTTCTACTTCTTGTAATAATGACAGCCTTTGTGGGGTATGTGCTTCCCTGAGGACAAATATCCTTCTGAGGTGCGACAGTAATTACCAACCTTCTTTCAGCTGTTCCTTATGTAGGCAACACCCTAGTACAATGAATTTGAGGTGGATTCTCAGTTGATAACGCCACCCTCACACGGTTCTTTGCCTTCCATTTTCTCTTCCCCTTTATTATTGCAGCTATAGTACTTTTACACCTTTTATTTCTACACGAAACCGGGTCAAGTAACCCCACAGGAATTAACTCCGGCGCGGACAAAATCCCCTTCCACCCCTACTTTACCTACAAAGACCTTTTTGGCTTCGTGATCCTCCTCCTGGCACTTTCCATCCTAACACTTTTTTCTCCCAACCTTTTAGGAGACCCCGATAATTTTATCCCAGCAAACCCCCTGGTCACCCCACCTCACATTAAGCCAGAATGATACTTTCTGTTTGCCTACGCCATCTTACGGTCAATCCCTAATAAACTCGGAGGCGTACTAGCATTACTAGCCTCCATCCTAATTCTTATAGTAGTCCCCTTGCTACACACCTCAAAACAACGAGGATTAATGTTTCGCCCCTTAACACAAATCTTATTTTGAACACTCGTGGCCGACGTCGCAATTTTAACATGAATCGGAGGCATACCAGTAGAACACCCATTTATTACAGTAGGACAAGTAGCCTCCGTTCTATACTTCGCCCTTTTCCTAATTTTAATTCCCGCAACCGGATGAGCAGAAAATAAAGCTCTAAAATGAAACTGCCCTAGTAGCTCAGAGAATTAGAGCATCGGCCTTGTAAGCCGAACGTCGGAGGTTAAAGTCCCCCTTAGCGCTTCAGAGAGAGGAGAATTAAACTCCCGCCACTAGCTCCCAAAGCTAGCATTCTAAGTTAAACTACCCCCTGACAAATCGAGCCGGGCTCCGCCATAAATAATGTTACATAAAGCATATATATGTAAAACCCCTAGAAAGTATGTCAGAATACAATTATGTACTTTATACTTATCTATGTATAATCCCCATTAATTTATATTAACCAAAGCAAGCAACAATAATTATTTAAATCAATAGGATATAAATGGAATTTTGGAACTTGGCGAGAATAACAACAGTAGATATAGTTTGTAAACTACCATAACTTATATACGTAAATTCATATCATTTACCAACATACCTATCTTCGTATGAATCTTAATGTAGTAAGAACATCGCTACAGTGATTAATTGCTGCTAACTGTTATTGATGGTCAGGGACAGAAATTGTAGGGGTTTCACATAGTGAACTATTCCTGGCATTTGGCTCCTATTTCAGGTCCATAAATTGATTACAGCTCATTGTATGCTTTTTCCATACATCTCCTAATGGTGGAGTACATATTACCAAATTTCCCAGCATGCCGAGCACTCTTTCTAGCGGGCAAGGGGTTCTCTTTTTTTTTTATCCTTTCATTTTGCATTTCACAGGGCATACAGAAATGGTTGGATAAGGTAGAATACTTCTGTGCCTGAGTAATGATAGTGAGATATTTTAAGTCATTACTTAAACATTACATTTAAGGATATCAAGGACATAATAAATGTCTTTCCTTCTACATTCCCTTCATTACCCCTTTTTTAGCGTAAACCCCCCCTACCCCCCCAAACTCTTAAGATTACTATTACGCCTGAAAACCCCCCGGAAACAGGCAAACCCTAAGAAATATGCTCTTTTTTGGGAAAATCCCCAAATTTTTCTTATTATATCAATTACATAAGCACAAATAATAAACTAAACAAGCTTTTAAAAATGTCCCTGCCAGCCCCGAAAACCCCACGTGCCGGCCCCCACTTTTTAAACACTAAGTTATTTGACTTTAAAATGCATTCTATATATATATATATATACATTAAAACTTGTTTTAAAGCCTAATTAACAAGTACACGTAAAATGTGGCCCCTTAAGCACATCAGCCCCTAATATCACAAGACTTTGTATTAAAATACAAAGCGCCTTAAATCATTTCATAAGGCCAGGTCAAACTGTTGTAACTT